GATTTATTAGTGAACAGGGAAAAATATTATCTAGACGAGTAAATAGATTGACCTTGAAACAACAACGATTAATTACTATTGCTATAAAACAAGCTCGTATTTTATCTTTGTTACCTTTTCTTAATAATGAGAAACAATTTGAAAGAACCGAGTCGACCACTAGAACTCCTAGTATTAGAGCCAGAAAAAGATAGGTTTACTCTTTATTCACTTGAATTCAAACCCCCATCCGAACCCAAAAGCGGATTTCTTTTTTGTTGGAAAAATCCAAGAATCCGGATTGAATTCTCGTGTCGTAAGAAAAAAAAGAAGAATCTGGGAAGAAGAAATTTTTTTATTGAACGTGTTGATTCATATTGATTTTGACTACTTTATTTTGACTACTTTCTCATATTTTCATTTTATCATATTCTATTCATTTTTATTCGACCTTCCCGGAGTTCATTCTCCGGGCAACTCCGTTTAACCGGTGGATTCCTTCCAACTTACTTCTTTTATGATCTCATTGGAAATCATATAAAGACAATTCCTATTTGATATAGCTATTTGTGCAAGTATTTTACGATTAAGAAGCAACTGTCTCTTGTACAGATCATTTATGAATCTACTATAACTATAGCATACCCCCCTTTCGCGAATTGCTGCATTTATTCGAGTGATCCACAAACGACGAAAATTGATTTTTTGCCTATCCCTATCCCGATGAGCCGAAACCAAAGCTCTTATTTTTTGTTGAGTAATAGTTCGAGTAAGTCTTGAATGAGCCCCCCGAAAGCTTGATGCAAATAAACGAATTTTTGTTCTACGTCTCCGAGCGATATATCCCCGTCTAATTCTGGTCATTGAATAAATGAAACTTTAACGAATAACTAATAGATTTCCTTTCTTTCAGTTATTCTTTTGCCCCTTTCCTAGTATATTAATAACAAAACGGATTTTTCCAATGTATAAACTAATAATTCCAATGGCTTTGGCTACTATAACCTTCCCAACCACAATTTTTTCTTTTTTTCTAGGCATTTCACCTCGAAATACGAAATTGTACTATACTAGGTATTAAAAAAAGAAAAGTAATGATAAAGAAATAGTGGATTCCATCGTTTCTATGGTTACTTCTTAAACGGTGAGGTCTTCTCTATACACCGGAGCCTTTACTTCATTTAATCAATGTTATTGCTAACTTGTATAGTTCACATTCTTCGGCTCTACCCATGAATTATCCAGTAATAGGTCTTTCACAACGAGCTCTACCTATACAGTAACGGTATTTAATTATGAAGATTGGCTGGGTAGCTGACCCTGTTAGTCCGTTCTTGCAAGAGGGGTCTATGTTAACTAAGATTTCCTCCGCTTAATGGATAACCATTTGCTACCAATGGAGAATTGCTTCTCATCTTGAATTGAGGTGAGTGGATTTACACCAACAGAAACCATAAATTTCATACACAATAAAAGGGATATCATCGATTTTTAGATAGGAAATGTAGTTCGTTTTTCCGTTCTATCCTATTTGATCATTGATATTCGAACATTGTTCTCTTTCCTTTGTTCTAGTTCATGATCTGAACGAGTCGCACATACACCCTAGTACATGTTCCTCGACGCTGAGGGCATCCCCGAAGCGCGGGGGATTTTGTGACATTTCTAATTGGCTGTCTTGTATTTCTAATAAGTTGTTTAATCGTTGGCATGTTGAATCATATACATAATGGGCTGGTTTAGATCGATCCTAACCGGATGATTATGAATTACTTTTATTCAATAGAATAATAAAGAAAAGTCATAGAATATTAAACTCGGCAGGGTGAATTTCAGAATTGACGTGAAATCTAGGCTATTGTCATTCAACCGCTACAAGATCAACAATTCCATAAGCTTGGGCCTCTGTTGCTGACATAAAAACATCTCTTTCCATGTCTTCGGATACAACCCATAAGGGTTTGCCCGTTCTTTGTACATAAACCCTTGTCAGGGTTTCACGTAGTTTCAGCAGTTCTCCCACTTCCAGGATGAATTCTCCCGTTGCTACTTCAGAAAAAGAACCAGCAGGTTGATGGATCATTACCCTGATGATATAAGATAATAAAAGGTTTCTCTATTTTTCATGATGAGGGGAAGATACAAAGAAAGATAAAAGAATAACAAGAAAAAAAGATAGAATCGAACAACCGTACGGGCATTATGCATTGCATACGGCTCTACAATAAAATTGACCCTTACCTTCCATCAAATAAAGAAAAAAATAGGATCGATCAGACCCCGATCGGTAAATGATCAACTTACCACCCTTCCTTTCGGAGGAATTCAAAAATACTATGATGGCTCCGTTGCTTTATATATTTATTATATTTTTTTGTCTGTGATTTGTCTGTCATTCAGCAATCCCAAAGTTGCTTTTTATTTGATCAAATAAACTAAGGAAAAAAGAAAAATTTTTTTCGCTCTATCAATATTGTTAAGAGACCTCTGGTGTGAAAAAAGTTTGTGACGCTGAACTGGA